AGGTTCCAGAAGATGTTAATCGTAAGCAAGAAGATTGTTTACGAAGAAACAACAAGAAACATTCATATTCTGATACATAAGAGTTATATAGGAATCGAAATAGTCTTTTATTTTCTTTTGAAAAAAGAAAAAAAGATTTCGTTGAAGTAATAAGACTATTCCAATTCGAATAATAGTTGAGAAAGAATCGCAATAAATGCAAAGATGGAGCATCTTTGATCCGGTATTCAAGGAGTTGAACCAAGATTTCCAAATGGATAGGATAGGGTATTGCTATATGTGATAGATAATGTAAATGCAAAAATTTGTCTTCTAAAAAGGGAAATAGTGAATGAATAGATTGTAAATTTTGAAACTTTGGTATTTCTTTTTCTTCTGGACAAGATAGTTTTACTAGTGAGAATGGCGTTTCTACAACGATCGCAAACCCCTCAGATAGAATCTGAGAATAAAACTCAGAATACAAATAATTGGTGTGATCCAACAATCGATCTTGGTTAGGACGATTAACCGAATTTATCCCAAAATTCTGCTGATACATTCGAATAATTAAACGTTTCACAAGTAGTGAACTAAATTTCTTGTTATTACAACGAATAATTTCCACAGGTTCAGAACCATTTAATCCATAATAATGGCCAAATGCATAAATATATTCCTGAAAGAGAAGTGGGTAGATGAAGTATTGTTGACGAGATTTCTTTTTTTCTGAATACTCTTCGAATTTTGCCATTTGTATTTCTACTTGAATCAGAGAAAATAGCATTTCTCGGTTTATCAAATGATGATACATAGTGCAATATGGTCAAAACAGGGTGTTGCTTTTTTTAATACAAATCCTGGAAAGAAAAGAAGTCTAATCCATAGATCTTTTCTTTTTTAGCTCCTTTTCTATCGAATTCGTTTTTGTTTGTTTTAATTAAAAACAAAAAAAAGAACAAATCTTTTATTTTTGCAGGCCAATCGCTCTTTTGACTTTGGAATACAGTCTTTTTATCAATATACTGCTTCTTTTACACATTCATAAAATCCCTTTTCAATCCATAATCAAGAATAATAAGGATTTCTAAAAAAAAAGTGAGGGATCCACTCACAGGAAAACCCAACCTTTCCCCGCATCAGGCACTAATCTATTTTTAACGTATAAATTAGATCGGGGAATCATTCCAATTAAGAAGTTAAGCTCGTTGCTTTTTATTTTAACAGAATTTGAACCAGGCTCTATCCATTTATTCACTAGACCTAGAAAATCGGAATTTTTTTATTCAAAAAAAAAAGAAATTGATTTTATTACGACATGCTATTTTTTCCGTTCATTACCTTTGAGGATCAGTCGTGGTCTTCTAGACTCTACCAAGAGTCTGGACGAATTTGTTGCTTCATCCAAATGTGTAAAAGATCATAGTCGCACTTAAAAGCCGAGTACTCTACCATTGAGTTAGCAACCCAGATAAAATAGGATCTTAGATACGGTCGAAATGCAAAAATCGATGGAATTACACCGTACGCCCCTGTCAAAACATTGAATTAGCAAGACATCAAAAGAAAGATTTCAGCACCCATAAAAAAAACCAAAAATACAAAAATGAGCACATCCGGTTAAATTTCACTAAGGTTAAAAAAGGAGCGGCTCCAATCACAATGGAAAAATTGTCATTTTTTTAACAATTTGAATTTCTTTAAATAAAAAATTTTTGTATGAGAGTACATGCAAGGAGAGCAACCCTATCATTTGAGCGAAGTATAGATAGAAATACCTAACCTAATATGGAGTGACGATAAAGAGATCTATCTATCTACAGATTCTATTTGTTCAATAGACCTTTGTCAATGTAAATACAATGGTAAAAAAACCAATTAGATACAAAAAAGAAATAAAATAAAGGCTTTTGTTGGATTGGCACGACATAAATGCAGCAAAAAAAAATAGGACTAAGAAAGAGGCAAATTGTGTCTAAATAATTAAGGGGTACTAGTGACCCTCTCTTACTTTTTTATTTATTTAGTTCTTCAATTAACTCAAAGTTCTTTCTTTATCTTTAAAGAATTCTGCCTTCCTTAAAATATCATAAACAGTTCTTGTAGGTTGAGCACCCTTTTCAAGGAAATAGAGAATCACTGGAACATTTAAACAAGTTTGATTCTTTATCGGATCATAAAAACCCACTTTTCGAAGATCTCTTCCTTCTCTTCGAGATCGAACATCAATTGCAACGATTCGATAGACAGCTTATTGGGATAGATGTAGATAAACAATGCCCCCCCTAGAAACGTATAGGAGGTTTTCTCCTCATACGGCTCGAGAAAATGATTCGAATCTCTGTCTATAATACAAGTAGATAGAAATTATACTATGACTTGTATTAATTTCCTTACAGAAAAGAGAAAATCCATTTCATTTAGACTCATGACTCAAGTTGACTAATTTTGACTTACAAACTTGAAAAGAAAAATCCTTCGAAATTTTTTGAGTCGTCTATAAACTCTTTTCTTTATCTTATCTCGAACAAATTTACTTTTATTCATTCTTCTGATCTAATTCTATTGTTGAGACAGTTGAAAATCGCGTTTACTTGTTCCGGAATACTTTATCTTTGATTTGTGAAATCCTTGGGTTTAGACATTACTTCGGGAATTCCTATTCTTTTTTCTTTCAAAAGGGCAGCAACATACCCTTTCTTTTTTTCTTATTTCCTTCGATAAAGCATTTCCCTCTTCTATAGAAATCAAATATGAACGATTTATTCTGATAGACTTTTAATTAAAAAAGTTTTTCCAATCTTCTAAAATTGGACTTTTTTCTTAATTTGAACCTTTCGATTTCTATATTAAGGATAGACTGACAAAGTTGGCCTAATTTATTAGTTTTCACTAACCCTAGATTCTTTCCCTTGATAAATTCTGTCCTCTCGAGCTCCATCGTATACTATTTACTTACAAACAACCCATCGCAAATTCAATTCGGGACGAATAGAACAGACTATGTCGAGCCAAGAGCATTTTCATTACTATGGAAAATGATGGAGAGCAAAATCCACAATTGATCATGTCCTTCAAGTCGCACGTTGCTTTCTACCACATCGTTTTAAACGAAGTTTTACCATAACATTATTCCTCTAATTTTATTGCAAAGTGGTATCGAGAATTGATCCAATATGGATGGAATCATGAATAGTCATTAGTCATTGGTTTTGTATACTAATTCAAACTTGCTTTCTATGAAGATAAAAGAAATAAGTATTTCTCGGGGAAGACTCCGCAAAGATCCAATTTATTTAAACCCATATTCTATCATATGAATGAAACATAGTTCGAAAAAGATGAATAAAAAAGTTTTCTTAAGACTTATAAACTACCAACTCCAAAAAAGTTTAATAAATTCAATTACTAATATTTTTTTTTATAACGAAAACAATTAACTATTAACCAAATAAACTATGCTAATGAAAAGATTAGCTGTTTTTTGGTAGTTATAAAATTCTCATACTTCTTTGACTCGAGTAACAAAAGAAAGAAAAAAAAGTATGATTTTTTTTTTACTTTTGTTCTTTAGTTTGAGAAAAAAAAAAATAGGGGTACTTCTTTTCTTTCATATGGAACATAAAGTTTATCTAATAAGTTCTAATTTCAAAACACATATTCAAAACACATAAAAGATATTCTATTTGAATAGAAACGCATCTAATCTAAGATTTCATAAGAGATAATTATTCTCTTCAATAAACTTTTGTGTCGTGCAGGGCACGATACAATTCTATCTTTCGTTTCATCAGAAAAATCTGGGACGGAAGGATTCGAACCTCCGAGTAACGGGACCAAAACCCGCTGCCTTACCACTTGGCCACGCCCCATTTCTTTTATGCGACACAAATAAACACTATTTGTTTATATATTATTCGTCAATCCCACTTCAATTATCTAAAAAATTCGGAATATTTTCTTGCTAGGATTCTAGACATGCGGATAATATAGAATCCAAAAAATGCATTGATCATTACATGGAATTCTATTAAGATATTATATGAAAGTTGAATTTCTTCCATTCTCATTTGAAAATGCGAATACAAGGAGGTATTTTGTGTTTGGGAAAGTCTGAAGAAAAAAGGATTTTGAATCCACCTTTTCTTTTTCCCTTAGAAAAATAACTCAATCAAAATCCAATTATCTACTCTACAAGAACGAAATGCTTGTTATGCCTAATATACTTAGTTTAACCTGTATCTGTTTTAACTCTTTTCTTTCTCCAACTAGTTTTTTCTTTGCTAAATTACCCGAAGCTTATGCCATTTTCAACCCAATCGTGGATTTTATGCCTGTCATACCTGTACTTTTTTTTCTATTAGCGTTTGTTTGGCAAGCTGCTGTAAGTTTTCGATGAAATCTCTACTATTATGTATGTCCGCCAAATTGAATGATGTATTTTTTTTTTCAAAAAAAGCAAAAAAATGGATAAGAGCTTAGAAGTCTTATATTATGAACCCTCGATTCTAAAATTCAAATTCTTCTACATTGAATGTATAGCTGCAGCAATAATCTTGGATCAGCCTTTCTACTCTACCTCCCTGCACCTACGTTGAGCAGGTACCTTTAGGTACCTACACAATACCTAAACTAAATTTTGATATTGATAAGAGTGCTTATTATAAAGGAATTCTTGCTATTTTTTTTTAAGAATCTTTTTTTGCATTTTTAGGTGTCAAAATAAACAAAACCCATCCTAATGGATCTATGTGGTAAGGAAAAATGGGTAATCTATTCCTTAAAAAAACATCTTGGAGATTATGTAATGCTTACTCTCAAACTTTTTGTTTATACAGTAGTGATATTCTTTGTTTCTCTCTTTATCTTTGGATTCTTATCTAATGACCCAGGACGTAATCCTGGGCGTGAGGAGTAAAAATCCCCAATTTTGGGGAATTTTTTCTTACAAATTGGATTTCTTTCGTACATTTATCTATGAAAAAATTCGGGGGTCAGAATTCCTTACAATTCAAAAGTCC